ATTATTAATTTTATTATTTATAAGAATTTTTTTTACAAACGGATTAAAAAAATTTTAAATTAATTTATTCTAATTAATTTATATATATATATATATATATGTATATATATTAAATATTTAATTTATTATTTATTAATTAAATAAATTAAATATTTAATAAATTAATATTTATAATAATACATTAAATAAATCGTAAAAAAATAAATAATAATTATATATATATATTAATATTTATTAAATTATAAAATTTTATATAGCAATTTTATATTTATACTTAATATTATTGAAAGAAAGAGAGAAAAATATAAATTGTTTAATAATTTATATTAATTATTTTAATTAATTAATATAATTAATATAAATTAAATATTTTAATATAAAAAAAAAAAAAAAAAAAAATTCTATGTGAAAAATTTTACAAATAAATAAATTTTTTATGGTTTAAAAATTTTATTTTAAGTTTGTTTTACATGTAAATTTTAGTGTTATATATTGATTATTTAGATAATATTTAATTTTTAGTGCAGTAATTAGTTTTAAAAAATTTAAGAAATTAAGATTTAGTAATGTTTTAATTAATAACTAATTTTGTGCCAGCAGTTGCGGTTATACAAAAATTAATTTAAAATTTTTTAGTTTTAATAATTAATTAAAATTAATAATTTAAATTGAAAATTATTAGGTGAAATTTTAATTTTATATAAAATTATTTTATAATTATGATTTAATAAATTTTATAAAAAACTAGGATTAGATACCCTATTATTAAAAAATTAAATTTAATAATGCTAAAATAGTAAGTAATTTATTGAAACTTAAATAATTTGGCGGTATTTTAGTTTATTTAGAGGAATCTGTTTAATAATTGATAATCCACGAATAAATTTACTTAATTTGAAAATTTTGTATATCGTTGTTAAAAAAATATTTTTTAATAGTAATAATATTTAAAAATTAAAATAATAAATAAGATCAGATCAAGATGCAGATTATAATTAAGAATATAATGGATTACAATAAATTTATTTAAATTGGATTTTAATATGAAAAAGATTAAATGAAATTGGATTTAAATGTAATTTTATAAAATTTTATAAAATGATTATTAATTAAAATATGTACATATTGCCCGTCGCTTTCATTTATAAATTGGAATAAGTCGTAACAAAGTAGAGGTACTGGAAAGTGTTTCTAGAAAGATCAAATTAGAGCTTGAATAAAGTATTTCATTTACATTGAAAAGATATTATATTTTAATTAATTTGGGGGGTAAAATTAATAATTTATTTATTAATAAAAGAAATTTTAATATTAAAATATTTAATGGGGGTTAAAGTATTTTTAATTGAAAAAATTTGAAATTTTATAGTGAAGTAGGTATTGTGAAAGAATTTTGAAATAATATTTAAATAAGAATTAATTTAAAAGTAAATTTTATTTATTGTATCTTGTGTATCAGAGTTTATTAAAAATTTTTTATTTAAATTAAATTTCTCGAATTTAAAAGAGTTAGTTAATTAATAAATTTATTATTTCATAAATATTTTAAATAATTAATTAGAAATGAAATGTTATTCGTTTTTAAATATATCTAGTTATTTTAGAAAAAAATTTAATTTTTAATTTAAATTTAAAATTAATTAATTAATTAATTAATTTTAAATTTAAATTTAATATTTTAAGGGATAAGCTTTAATTTAAAATTTTATAATAAAATAAATAATATTTGAAAATTTTATAATTTATATTGTTAATAAATTTTAATTTATTATAAATAATTTCAATAAATTTAAAAATTTAATTAAAATTTAATTTTTTATAAAAAAATTTTTTTTTATAATAAAAAATTAGTTATAATGATAAAATTAGTATATATTTAAATATAAAATTTAGTTTATAATTTTAAAAAAATTATTTTAAAGGAATTCGACAAAAAATTATATTCACCTGTTTATCAAAAACATGTCTTTTTGTTAAATAATTTAAAGTCTAATCTGCCCACTGATTTTTTATTAAAGGGCTGCAGTATATTGACTGTACAAAGGTAGCATAATCATTAGTCTCTTAATTGGTGACTTGTATGAAAGATTGGATGAAATATAAATTGTCTCTAAATTATTTATTAGAAATTAATTTTTTAATTAAAAAGTTAAAATAAATTAAAAAGACGAGAAGACCCTATAGAGTTTGATATTTAATTATTTTTAAGTTTTTAATTAATATTGTTTTATTTTAAAATTAATTAATTATTTTATTGGGGTGATAAAAAAATAAATTAAACTTTTTTTAATTTTAAACATAAATAATTGATTAATTGATCCAATATTTTTGATTATAAGAAAAAATTACCTTAGGGATAACAGCGTAATTTTTTTTTTTAGTTCAAATAAGAGAAAAAGTTTGCGACCTCGATGTTGGATTAAGATAAAATTTAAATGTAGAAGTTTAAAATTTTGATCTGTTCGATCATTAAAATCTTACATGATCTGAGTTCAAACCGGTGTAAGCCAGGTTGGTTTCTATCTTTTAAATAATTTTATATTTTAGTACGAAAGGATTAAATATTGTAATTAAATTAAGTTAAATTGAATTCTATTAAGAAGAAAATAGATTTAACTATTTTGGCAGAAAAATGTGATGATTTTAGAAGTCATTAATGTATAATTAATTATATATATAGTAAATGATATTAATTGATTTTGTAATAGTTTTTGTTGGTTTTTTAATTTTAATTTTGGGGGTATTAATTGGTGTTGCTTATTTAACTTTATTAGAGCGAAAAGTTTTAGGTTTTATTCAAATTCGTAAGGGTCCTAATAAAGTTGGTTTGGTTGGAATTTTTCAACCATTTTCTGATGCAATTAAATTGTTTACTAAAGAGATTATTTATCCTAATTTTTCTAATTATTATTGTTATTATTTTTCTCCTATTATTAGATTTGTTTTATCTTTAATTATTTGAATTTTAATTCCTTATTTTTTTAATATGGTTAGATTTAATTTAGGGGTTATATTTTTTCTTTGTTGTACTAGAATAAGAGTGTATACAATTATAATTGCTGGTTGGTCTTCAAATTCGAATTATGCATTACTTGGGGGAATTCGTGCTGTTGCTCAAACAATTTCTTATGAAGTTAGAATAGCTTTAATTTTATTTTCTAGAGTTATTATAATTATAGATTTAAATTTATTAAGTTTTTATTTATATCAAAAAATAGTATGGATAATATTTATAATAATTCCTTTATCATTAATATGAGTTTCATCTATATTAGCTGAAACTAATCGAACTCCTTTTGATTTTGCTGAGGGGGAAAGAGAATTAGTTTCAGGGTTTAATATTGAATATAGAAGTGGGGGATTTGCATTAATTTTTTTAGCTGAATATTCAAGAATTTTGTTTATAAGAATTTTATTTGTTATTATTTATATAGGTGGTTATGAATTAAATTTATTTTTTTATTTAAAATTAAGATTAATTTCTTTTTTATTTATTTGAGTTCGGGGTACTTTACCTCGTTATCGTTATGATAAATTAATATATTTGGCTTGAAAGAGATATTTACCGGTTTCATTAAATTTTTTATTATTTTTTTTAGGGTTAAAAAATTTTTTTTAGTTTGATTATTTTTAGTATATAAATTAATAGAATAAGTATTCTTTCTTAAGTTTTCAAAACAAATGCTTTATACAAGCTCATTAATTAATTAATTAAAAATTAATTTATCTCAATATTTTCTTAATATAGGATTAATTATAAAATATCTAAAATATAAGATTGTTAAAATTTGTCCTGTTATAATATATGGGGTTTCAACAGGTCGGGCTCCAATTCAAGTTAATAATAGAATTATAATAATAAAAAATCAAAATAATAATTGATTTATTGGGTAAAATTGTAATCCTTGAAATTTTTTATTAAATGTAAATGGTAAAATAATTAAAATTAAAATTGATATGATTAAGGCAATTACACCTCCTAATTTATTAGGAATAGATCGTAGAATTGCGTAAGCAAATAAAAAATATCATTCAGGTTGAATATGAATTGGTGTTACTAAGGGATTAGCAGGAATGAAATTGTCTGGATCTCCTAATAAATATGGGTTAATTAGTGTTAATATAGTTAAAAAAAAAATTAAAATAATAAATCCTATTAAATCTTTAAAAGTAAAAAATGGATGAAAAGGGATTTTATCTAAATTTCTATTAATTCCTAGAGGGTTATTAGATCCTGTTTGATGAAGGAATAGTAAATGAATTATAGTTAATATTAAAATAATAAAAGGTAATAGAAAATGAAAAGTATAAAATCGAGTTAATGTGGCATTATCAACTGCAAACCCTCCTCAAATTCAATTTACTAATATATTTCCTAAGTAAGGGATTGCTGATAATAAATTGGTAATTACTGTTGCTCCTCAAAATGATATTTGTCCTCAAGGTAAAACATATCCTATAAATGCTGTTGCTATTAATATGAATAAAATAATAATTCCTACAAATCATGTATATATTAAGTTAAAAGATTCATAATAAATACCTCGTCCAATATGAGTGTAAATACAAATGAAAAAAAATGATGCTCCATTTGCGTGTAATGTTCGAATTATTCACCCATAGTTAACATTTCGACAAATATAGTTAATACTATAGAAAGCTATTTCAATATTGGCTGTATAATATATAGTTAAAAATAATCCTGTTAGAATTTGAATTATTAAACATAAAGCAAGAAGGGATCCAAAATTTCATCAAATTGAAATATTTGATGGTGTTGGTAAATCAATTAAAGAATTATTGATAATTTTTAAAATTGGGTGAGTTTTTCGAATTGGTTTAAATTTATTTTTCATTAATTATTAAAAGTTCGTAAAGGTCCAAAAAAAATATTAGTGATTTTTACAATTGCAATTAATGTAATAAATAAGTAAATAATTAATAATAATATTAATATTGAAGAATTATTATTATATAGTTTATTTAAATTAATTTTATTTTCATTATTAAAAAATATAAAATTAAAAAAATTATTTATTTCTAAATTATTAATTAAATTTATTCAATTTAAATTTTTAATAAATATAAGTTGAGTTATTATTATAAATAAAATAATAGTAATAATTATAATTTTTATATTATTTGATAAAGAAAAAAATATTTCATTAGATGCAATACTTGATACATAAATAAATAAAACTAATAAACCTCCTAAAAAAATTAAAAAAAGAATATAAGAAAATCAATAAGTTTTAATTAATATTCCTGATAGTAAACATGTTAATAGTGTTTGAATTAAAATTAATATTCCTATAGATAATGGGTGATTTATGAAATATATTATGATTGATATTAAAAAAATTAATATGGATAAAGTTAATTTTATCATTTATATCAAAAAATAGTTTAGTTAAAATAATAATTTTGGAGATTATAGATAAAGATATTTCTTTTTTTTTGAGTTTTTAAAGATTATTTCTTAATTTTGATTTACAAGACCAATGTTTTATTTTAAACTATAAAAACTAAAAATAAATGATAATTTTAAATATGTGAATTATTTTTATTTTGATATTTTTTATTGGTAATTTAATTTTTATTTCTAAAAATAAGCATTTATTAATTGTTTTATTAAGATTAGAATTTATTGTTTTAAGAATTTTTTTTTTTTTTTTAATATTTTTAATAATAATTGATTATGATATATATATATTAATAGTATTTTTAGTTTTTTCTGTTTGTGAAGGTTCTTTAGGTTTATCAATTTTAGTTTCGATAATTCGTACTCATGGAAATGATTATTTTCAAAGATTTAATTTGATTTAAAATGATAAAAATTTTATTTTATATAATTTTTATAGTTCCTTTATGTTTTATAAAAAAAATATTTTGAATGGTTCAAATATTATTATTAATATTAATATTTATTTTTATAAATTTATCTGTAAGTTTAATTAATTGTAATTTAAGATATATGTATTCTTGTGATTTAATTTCTTTTGGTTTAATTTTATTAAGAATTTGAATTTGTAGTTTGATAATTATATCTAGAGAAAATTTATTAAAAGTAAATTATTATATTAATTTTTTTTTAATAAATGTTATATTTTTATTAATTTTATTATTTTTAACTTTTAGAGTGATAAATTTATTTATATTTTATTTATTTTTTGAGGGTAGATTAATTCCTACATTATTGTTAATTATTGGTTGAGGGTATCAACCTGAACGAATTCAGGCTGGCATATATTTAATATTTTATACTTTATTTGCTTCATTACCTTTATTAATAGGTTTATTTTATATTTATATGGAGATTAATAGAATAATATTTTATTTTTTGAAATTTTTTAATATAAGTTTTATTTTGTTATATGTTAGAATGTTATTGGCTTTTTTAGTAAAAATACCTATATATTTTGTTCATTTATGACTTCCTAAAGCTCATGTGGAAGCTCCTGTTTCTGGTTCTATAATTTTAGCTGGTATTATGTTAAAATTGGGTGGATATGGATTATTACGTATATTAGTTTTTTTACAAGAAATTAATTTAAAATTAAATTATATTTGGGTTATTGTTAGTTTATTGGGGGGTTTTTTTATTAGTTTGAAGTGTTTTTGTCAAGTTGATATTAAATCTTTAATTGCTTATTCTTCAGTATCTCATATAAGATTAGTAATTAGAGGGGTTATAGTAATAAATTATTGGGGTTATTTTGGTTCTTATATTATAATAATTGGTCATGGTTTATGTTCTTCAGGTATATTTTGTCTTGCTAATATTAATTATGAACGATTACATAGACGAAGATTATTTATTAATAAAGGAATAATAAATTTTATACCTTCTATAAGATTGTGGTGGTTTTTATTAATATCTTCAAATATATCAGCTCCTCCATCTTTAAATTTATTAGGGGAAATTAGTTTAATTAATGGGATAATAAGATGATCTTGATTTTCTATATTAATGTTAATATTGATTTCTTTTTTTAGAGCTGGATATAGATTATATTTATATTCTTTTATTCAACATGGTAAAATTTTTCAGGGGGTATATAGATTTTATTGTGGTGTTTCTCGTGAATATTTACTATTATTATTACATTGATTACCTTTAAATATTATAATTTTAAAAATTGAATATTTAATAATTTAATAAAAAAAATTAATAATTTAAATAATTTAAATAAAAATATTGATTTGTGGAGTCAAATATATGATATAAATTCATTTTAAATCATTAATAATAAAAATATTTGTTATATGTTATTTATTTTTTTTTTTTTTTTTAGAATAATTAATTTATTTTTTATAATTTATTTTATTATAAATAATATTGTATTTTTTTTTGAGTGAGAAATTATTTCTTTGAATTCTGTAATAATTGTAATATCTATTTTATTAGATTGAATGTCTCTTTTATTTATAATATTTGTTATAATAATTTCTTCTGTTGTTATTTATTATAGAAAAAGATATATGAGATCTGAGTTAAATTTATTTCGTTTTATTATTTTAATTTTATTATTTGTATTTTCTATGATTTTATTAATTATTAGACCTAATATTATTAGAATTTTATTGGGTTGGGATGGTTTAGGTTTAGTTTCTTATTGTTTAGTGATTTATTATCAAAATTTAAAATCTTATAATGCTGGTATGTTAACGGTTTTGTCTAATCGAATTGGTGATGTTTTAATTTTGATAGTTATTTCATGAATATTAAATTATGGGAGATGAAATTATATTTTTTATTTAAATTTTATAGGAAATGATTTAATTATAAATATTATTAGATTAATGATTATTATTGCTTCTATAACAAAAAGAGCTCAAATTCCTTTTAGTTCTTGACTACCTGCAGCTATAGCTGCTCCTACCCCAGTTTCTGCTTTAGTTCATTCTTCTACTTTGGTAACTGCTGGTGTTTATTTATTAATTCGGTTTAATATGATAATTTTGAATACTTTTTTTATTAAAATTTTATTATTATTGGGGATAATAACAATATTTATGGCTGGTATTTCTGCTAATTATGAATTTGATTTAAAAAAAATTATTGCTTTATCTACTTTAAGTCAATTAGGGTTAATAATAAGAATTTTAAGAATAGGATTTCCTGATTTGGCATTTTTTCATTTATTAACTCATGCTATATTTAAGGCTTTATTATTTATATGTGCTGGGGTAATTATTCATATAATAAATAATATTCAAGATATTCGTTATATGGGGGGTATTAGATTATATTTACCTTTAACTTCTTTATGTTTAAATATTTCTAATATAGCTTTATGTGGAATTCCATTTTTAGCTGGATTTTATTCTAAGGATTTGATTTTAGAGATGGTAAGTTTTAGTAATTTAAATATATTTGTTTTTTTTTTTTATTATATTTCTACTGGATTAACAATATATTATACTATTCGTTTATTAATATATTTAATAGTTAATGATTATAATTTATTATCTATTTATAATTTATATGATGAAGATTATGTTATATTAAATAGAATATTTTTATTATTATTTATAAGAGTTGTAAGAGGTAGTTTATTAAGATGATTTATTTTTTATTATCCTTATATGATTAATTTACCTTTAAGATTAAAAATAATGGTTATTTATGTTAGTTTATTGGGGGGATTATTGGGGTTTTTAATTAGAAATATAAATATTTATAGATTAAATAAGTTTTTAATAACTTATGATTTAAGAAGATTTTTATGTTTAATGTGATTTATACCTAGATTATCAACTTATGGGGTAAGATATTATTTTTTAAATTATAGTTATAATTTATTAAAAATTATAGATATGGGTTGAAGAGAATTATATAGTGGTCAAGGTATAATAAAAGTTATTAAAAAATATTCTATTTTTTATAGAATTTTACAGTTAAATAATTTGAAAATTTATTTATTTAGATTTATTTTATGGATAATAATTAATATATATATATTAATTATTAATGTTTATTTAAATAGCTTATAAAGAGTGTAATATTGAAGATATTAAGGAGATTAATTAATCTTTAAATATATTTATAAAAAAATTTTTTTTATTTTTACAATGAAAATGTAATGTTTTATGTTAAACTATATAAATAGTAGTGATGAAGAAATATTAATGGAATTTAACCACTAAAAATTAAGTTAGCAGCTTAATTTTAATTATTATATTTCTTTTTAATTGGAATAAAAATTCAATTTTATCATTAACAGTGATATACCTCTATTTGGTTTCAATTAATGTAAATAAGGAGTAAAGTAAACTCTAATTTTTAAGTCGAAATTAAATGCAAAATTTGCTTCTTATTTAAGATAAATTGATAAATCAATATTTTTTGATTGCAAATCAAGTGTTTTAAATATAAACTATAATCCTAATTAGTTCAATTTAATATATTTTGATTTCATTCGTGATATAATCCTATTAATAGAATAATAATAAAAAAAAATCTAATTTTTGTTCAATTATAAAAATTTACTAATTTAAAAGTAAAAATAATTGGAAAAATTAGTGCAATTTCAACATCAAAAATTAAAAAAATTACTGTAATTAAAAAGAAATGTAGTGAAAATGGAATTCGTGCTGATGATTTGGGGTCAAATCCACATTCAAATGGTGAGCATTTTTCTCGATCTATAAATGATTTTTTTGATAATAAAATTGAAATAAATATTATAATATTAGAAATTGTGATGATTAATAAGGTAATAATTGATAATAAAATAATTATTTATATTAAAATTTTAATTAAACTTTTTGATTGGAAATCAAATATACTAAATATATTATATAAATAATTAATTTCCTCATCAATAAATTGAAATATAAAGAAATAATCAAACAACATCTACAAAGTGTCAATATCAAGCTGCTGCTTCAAATCCAAAATGGTGATTTTTTGAGAAATGTTTATTTAATTGTCGAAAAAAACATACAATTAAAAACATAGTTCCGATAATTACATGAAGACCGTGAAATCCTGTTGCTATAAAAAATGTAGATCCGTAAATTCTATCAGCAATAGAGAATGGAGCTTCTAAATATTCGTATGTTTGTAAAATAGTAAAATAAATTCCTAAAGAGATTGTTAAAAATAATCTTTGATTAACTTGAGTATAATTATTTTCTATTAGTGCATGATGAGCTCAGGTAATGGTTATTCCTGATCTAATTAAAATAATGGTGTTTAATAGGGGGATTTGAAAAGGATTAAATGGGTAAATTCTAATTGGGGGTCAAATAGAACCGATTTCAATATTAGGGGATAAGCTTCTATGAAAAAAAGCTCAAAAAAATGAAATAAAAAATAAAATTTCTGATACAATAAATAAAATTATTCCTCATTGTAATCCTTTGATTACTAAAATTGTATGTTTACCTTGAAATGTTCCTTCTCGACAAACATCTCGTCATCATTGATAAAGAGATAAAATTGTAATAATATAACCTAAAATTAATAAATTTATATTAAAATTATGGAATCATTTAATTATTCCAGTAACTAATGTTAATACACCAATTGATGTGGTTAAGGGTCAGGGGCTATAATCTACTAAATGATATGGATGATAATTAAAATTATTTTTCATTAATTAATTTCTCTAGAATATAATGTTCTTAAAATAGCAATTACGTAAGATTGAATAATTGCTACTGCAGATTCTAAAATTAAAAGTAAAATTTGAGTAAAAATTAAAATTATAATAAAAATATAAGATAAATTTGTTCCTGTTCTTCTTAATAAGGTTATTAATAGGTGTCCTGCAATTATATTGGCTGTTAATCGGACAGCTAAAGTTCCAGGTCGAATAATATTACTAATGGTTTCAATTAAAACTATGAATGGTATTAATATAGTTGGTGTTCCTTGGGGAATTATATGAGAAAATATGTGTTGATAGTTATTTATTCATCCGTATAGTATAAAACTTAATCATAAAGGTAATGATATAGATAATGTTAAAGTTAAATGTCTTGTTCTAGTGAAAATATATGGGAATAATCCTAAAAAATTATTAAATAAAATAAAAGAAAATAATGTAATAAAAATAAAAGTTGATCCATAAAAATATTTATTTTTTAATAAAGTTTTAAATTCATTATGGAGTGATTTTAAAATAAAATTTCAAATTATATAGTGTCGATTTGGAATTAATCAAAATGAATATGGGATAAATATAAGTCCTAATAATGTTCTAATTCAGTTAATTGGGAGGTTAAATAAGTTTGTTGAAGGATCAAAAATTGAGAATAAGTTACTTATCATTTTCAGATTAAGTTATTTTTAAATTTGATATTAAAATTATTTTTTTTATTATTTAAATTATAATAAATATAGTAATTTATAATATTAAAAGTGATAAAAATAATAATAAAAAAAATTAAAGATATAATTCAATTAATTGGTATTATTTGAGGTATAAAAGAATATTATATATATATAATAATTTAAATTTGACATATTTATGTTATAAATTAACTAATTCTTTCATTAGAAGTAATTGCTAATTTACTATTAAATGGTTTAAGAGACCAATACTTGCTTTCAGTCATCTAATGAAGAATAATTATTAATTCAATTAATGAAATTTTTAATTGAAATTCTTTCAATAACAATTGGTATAAATCTATGATTTGCTCCGCAAATTTCGGAACATTGTCCATAATAAATTCCAGGTCGGTTAATAAAAAAATTTGTTTGATTTAAGCGTCCAGGATTAGCATCTACTTTTACACCTAATGATGGGATAGTTCATGAGTGAATTACATCTGTTGCAGTAACTATAATTCGAATTTGATTATTTATTGGTAGAATAATTCGATTATCAACATCTAGTAAACGAAAATTATTTGAGGTTAAATCATTAGAGGGGATTATATATGAATCAAATTCAATATTATGAAAATCTGAGTATTCATATCTTCAATATCATTGATGACCAATAGATTTTAATGTAATTAGGGGGTTATTTAATTCATCTAAAAGATATAGTAATCGTAATGATGGTAGTGCAATAAAAATTAATGTAATAGCAGGTAGAATGGTTCAAATTATTTCAATTATTTGACCTTCTAATAAAAATCGATTAATATATTTATTAAAAAATAAATTTAATATTAAATATCCAACTAAAATAGTAATTATAATTAAAATAATTAAAGTATGATCATGAAAAAAAATAATTTGTTCTATTAATGGTGATGCTCCATTTTGTAAATTTAAATTAGATCAGGTTGCCATTTCTAAAAAAAGGATAATCCTTTATAAATGGGGTTTAAATCCATTACATATAATCTGCCATATTAGAAGTTTCTTAAAATTGGAATTTCATTATAAGAGTGTTCTGCAGGTGGAAGATTTTGATATCATTCAATTGATGATGGCATATTTAATGGAAATAGGGCAATTCGTTGATAAATTATTGATTCTCAGATAATAATTAAAATTATTATTACAGCTAATAATGAAATATAAGATCCTATAGATGAAATTAAATTTCATGAAATATAAGAATCTGGGTAATCTGAATATCGTCGAGGTATACCCGCTAAACCTAAAAAGTGTTGAGGGAAAAAAGTTAAATTAACTCCTAAGAATATAATAAAAAATTGAATTTTTAATAAATAAGGGTTTAATGATAATCCTGAAAATAAAGGGTATCAATGAATAAATCCTCCAATAATGGCAAATACAGCTCCTATTGATAAAACGTAATGAAAATGAGCTACTACATAATAAGTGTCATGTAATGTAATATCAATTGATGAGTTAGCTAAAATAACTCCTGTTAATCCCCCTACAGTAAATAAGAATACAAATCCTAATCTTCACATAATTGAGGGTCTGTAGTTAATTTGGGTTCCATGTAAAGTTGCTATTCAACTAAAAATTTTAATTCCTGTTGGGACAGCAATAATTATAGTTGCTGATGTAAAATATGCTCGTGTATCAATATCTATACCTACTGTAAATATATGATGAGCTCAAACAATAAATCCTAATAAACCAATTGCTATTATAGCATAAATTATTCCTAAACATCCAAATGTTTCTTTTTTTGTTCTTTCTTGGGAAATAATATGTGAAATTATACCAAATCCTGGTAAAATTAAAATATAAACTTCAGGATGACCAAAAAATCAAAATAGGTGTTGATATAAAATAGGATCTCCCCCTCCTGCAGGGTCAAAAAATGATGTATTAATATTTCGATCGGTTAATAATATGGTAATTGCACCAGCTAATACAGGTAGAGATAGTAATAATAAAAATGCTGTAATTCCAACAGCTCAAACGAATAATGGTATTTGATCGAATGATAAATTATTAATTCGCATATTAATAATTGTAGTAATAAAATTAACAGCTCCTATAATTGATGAGATTCCAGCTAAATGAAGGGAAAAAATAGCTAAATCTACTGATCTTCCTCTATGAGCAATGTTGGAGGAGAGGGGGGGATAAACTGTTCAACCAGTTCCTGCTCCGTTTTCGACAATACTTCTGGAAATTAAAAGGGTAATAGATGGGGGGAGAAGTCAAAATCTTATATTATTTATTCGGGGAAATGCTATATCAGGTGCTCCTAATATTAGGGGGATTAATCAATTTCCAAATCCTCCAATTATAATTGGTATTACTATAAAAAAAATTATAATAAATGCATGAGCTGTGACAATTGTGTTATAAATTTGGTCATCTCCAATTAAAGATCCGGGGGTTCCTAATTCTGCTCGAATTAGTAATCTTAATGATGTTCCAATTATTCCTGCTCAAATTCCAAAAATAAAATATAATGTTCCAATATCTTTATGATTTGTAGAATAAAGTCATTTTCGCTAAATAAAATGGCTGAGTTAAAGCGATAAATTGTAAATTTATTTACGAGAAATATTCTCTTTTATTAAGTCTTGTATTCAATAATGATATAAAATTGCAAATTTTAAGGGGTAAATTATTTACTAAGGCTTAAAGAATATTTCTTTATATATAATTTTGAAGATTATTAGTTTATTTAACTTAAAACCTTATATAAATAAAAAAGTTCTTAAAATTATTCCTATAATAGAAATTAATGAGAAAAAATTAATAAAATTTATTAGTTTATTTTTAAAATTCATTTTAAATCATTTTATTTTAAAATAGTTAAATATGAATGATGAATAAATAATTCGAATATAAAAATAAATAGTAATTAATCTTCTTATTACTATAATAAATGTTAAAAGATAAAGTTTATTTATTATTAGAAAATTAATAATAATTCATTTAGGTAAAAATCCTAAAAAGGGTGGTAATCCACCTAAAGATATAAAGTTAATTAATAGGTTTAATTTAATTATAAAATTTATATTGTTAATAAATATTTGATTAATAAAAAATATATTTAAATTATAAAATAAAAAAAATATAATTCTAGTTAAAAATGAATATATTAAAAAATAAAATATTCATAAATTTTCTCTAATTAATATTGTAAAGATTATTCATCCTAAATTATTGATTGAAGAAAATGCTATTAATTTGCGTAAAGAAGTTTGATTTAAACCTCCAATAGCTCCAATTATTGTGTTTATAATAATAATAAAATATAAAAAATTAAAATTTAAATAATAAGAAAGTAAAATTAATGGGGTAATTTTTTGTCAAGTTATTAAAATAAAATTATTAAATCATGATAATCCTTCAGAAATATTAGGAAATCAAAAATGGAATGGGGTAGATCCTATTTTTATTAATAATGATGAGTTAATTATAATTGAAATAAAATTATTTATTTCAAAGTTTTTTATTAAAATTGTTTTTATTAAAATTGAAAATAAAAAATTTATTGATGCAATAGATTGAGTTAAGAAATATTTTAAAGAAGCTTCTGAAGTTAATAGATTATTAGAATTAGAAATTAAGGGAATGAATCTTATTAAATTAATTTCTAATCCAATTCAACAACCAAATCAAGAATTAGAAGAAATTGAAATTATGGTTCTAAAAATTAAAATAAATAAAAAAAATATTTTATTAGAGTTAAATAAGTAATAGATATAAAATAATTACTATTGTAATATTAAAATTTTTAAAATTTTTATAAAATTAATTATATTTTAGTGTATGATGCACAATAATTTTTGATATTATTAGATATAGTTTGATTCTATAAAATATAATAAAGGTAGAAAAACTACTTAATTTACTCTATCAGAATAATCCTTTAATCAGGCACTTTATTTATTTAAAAAAAAGGATTATCCTTTATATTTGAGGTATGAGCCCAAAAGCTTATTTTAGCTTATTTTTAA